TTATTTTTGATTTGGTATTATTCCAAAAAGGATTTCGACATATTTCACTTTATTATAATTATGAGAATCAATCCTACTACTTCTAGCCCTGCGGTTTCCACACTTGAAGAAAAAAAACTAGGGCGTATCGCTCAAATTATTGGCCCAGTACTGGATGTCGTTTTTCCCCCGGGCAAAATGCCTAATATTTATAACGCTTTGGTAGTTAAGGGTCGAGATACTGTCGGTCAGCAAATTAATGTGACTTGTGAGGTACAACAATTATTAGGAAATAATCGAGTTAGAGCTGTAGCTATGAGTGCTACAGATGGGCTGATGAGAGGAATGGAAGTGATTGACACGGGAGCTCCTCTAAGTGTTCCAGTCGGCGGAGCTACTCTCGGGCGAATCTTCAACGTTCTTGGAGAGCCTGTTGATAATTTAGGTCCTGTAGATACTCGCACAACATCTCCTATTCATAGATCTGCGCCTGCCTTTATACAGTTAGATACGAAATTATCAATCTTTGAAACAGGTATTAAGGTGGTAGATCTTTTAGCTCCTTATCGCCGTGGAGGAAAAATCGGACTATTTGGGGGAGCTGGAGTAGGTAAAACAGTACTCATCATGGAATTGATCAACAACATTGCCAAAGCTCATGGAGGCGTATCCGTATTTGGCGGAGTAGGAGAACGTACTCGTGAAGGAAATGATCTTTACATGGAAATGAAAGAATCCGGAGTAATTAATGAAAAAAATCTTGCAGAATCAAAAGTAGCTTTAGTCTATGGTCAAATGAATGAACCGCCGGGAGCTCGTATGAGAGTTGGTTTGACTGCCCTAACTATGGCAGAATATTTCCGGGATGTTAATGAACAAGATGTGCTTCTATTCATAGACAATATCTTTCGTTTTGTCCAAGCAGGATCAGAAGTATCCGCATTATTAGGGAGAATGCCTTCTGCAGTGGGTTATCAACCTACCCTTAGTACAGAAATGGGTTCTTTGCAAGAAAGAATTACTTCTACCAAAGAGGGATCTATAACTTCGATCCAAGCAGTTTATGTACCTGCGGACGATTTGACCGACCCTGCTCCTGCCACTACATTTGCACATTTAGATGCTACTACCGTACTATCAAGAGGATTAGCTGCCAAGGGTATTTATCCAGCAGTAGATCCTTTAGATTCAACGTCAACTATGTTACAACCTCGGATCGTTGGCGAGGAACATTATGAAACTGCGCAAAGAGTTAAGCAAACTTCACAACGTTACAAAGAACTTCAGGACATTATAGCTATTCTTGGGTTGGATGAATTATCCGAGGAGGATCGTTTAACTGTAGCAAGAGCACGAAAAATTGAGCGTTTCTTATCACAACCCTTCTTCGTGGCAGAAGTATTTACTGGTTCCCCAGGAAAATATGTTGGTCTTGCAGAAACAATTAGGGGGTTTCAACTGATCCTTTCCGGAGAATTAGATGGTCTGCCCGAGCAGGCTTTTTATTTGGTGGGTAACATCGATGAAGCTACCGCGAAAGCTATGAACTTAGAAGTGGAGAGCAATTTGAAGAAATGACCTTAAATCTTTGTGTACTGACTCCTAATCGAATTATTTGGGATTCAGAAGTGAAAGAAATCATTTTATCTACAAATAGTGGCCAAATTGGTGTATTACCGAACCACGCCCCTATTGCCACGGCTGTAGATATAGGTCTTTTGAGAATACGCCTCAACGACCAATGGTTAACGGTGGCTCTGATGGGTGGTTTTGCTAGAATAGGGAATAATGAGATCACCATTTTAGGAAATGATGCAGAGATGAGTACTGACATTGATCCGCAAGAAGCTCAACAAACTCTTAAAATAGCTGAAGCTAACTTGAGTAGAGCTGAGGGTAAGAGACAAGTGATTGAAGCGAATCTAGCTCTCAGACGAGCTAGGACACGAGTAGAGGCTGTCAATGTTATTTCCTACTAGTCAATACATCAAAATAATCAAAAGAAGTTTTTAAGAAGTTCTTTATTATACACCACATTTAGATTCTGCCAATTGAAGACAATCAAGTCTAATCTGATACAACGAAAAAAGGAGGATGGGTAGAAAAACTTATTAGATACCATTGCATTGACTCCGGTATCTAATAAGTTCTACCTACTATTGGATTTGAACCAATGACTCCTGCCGTATGAAAGCAATACTCTAACCACTGAGTTAAGTAGGTAATTTATCACCGCAAAAGAAGACCCATCACCTCGGGGATTATAGATAGAATATAATTTCTAAGCAATACCAATCTGTTAACAGTAAACGGATCAAAGAGTTATCATGTGAGATTAGGAAATATCCATCTTGACAAGAAATTATCTATATGTTAAGATATCTATGACAAGGGCTATAGCTCAGTTAGGTAGAGCACCTCGTTTACACGTGCGCCAATGCTTTTCAAGGGAGCTTATTATGCAATGAACATAGTTGATCTTATTGAAAAATCAATGTCTTACTCCATAGATTCGAGAGAA